TCAACGATGCATATGCATTTTGTGCGAAAGAACCCATCTTTCTTAGATCTTATTTTCGATTTTAAAAAATGCATTTTGTGCATCTCTTAATTTCAGGAGTTTTTGGTAATATAAATTGAATTCAATTAAGGAGATTTCCTTCTTTCTTAAGGCTGGGTTAGGGTAAAATAATAAAAAGAAAGGGGGTAATAATCTATACTTATTTGGCTTTGTGCCTATATAAGATAGTCAGCATCCCGAAAAAAAGGGATCCCTTTTATTTATTTATTATGATTTTTCATTCTTGAGGAGTAGATCGAAGTTAATTAGTAAGGGCAAGTATTAAGTTCAATATTTTTGTCTGTTCGAATTTCATTAATAAACAATAAAATTACGCCATCTATTTGATTTGAACTTTTAGGTATTTCGTGTTTGACTCTAATGAATAATTCGAAATCTATGGAAGGAGTGGTAAAAATAGAGATAAAGGGATTCATTCATTTTATTCACTTTACTTTCATTCCTTTATTTTTTTTATGAAAATCTTATAGAAAGATTACTGAATATTAAGTTAAACAAAATATGAAAAAGCGTAGTTTTTCGTTGTGAAACAAAAATTTTGTGATTTCTTAAATTGAAAGTTTCAATATCTAACATAGAATAAGAATCGAAAGACTAAGGACTCAAATCTTCCCTCCCATCAGTCTTTTTTATTTATTATTAATAATTAATAATATTATTATTAATTTGTTGTTTGATACGTCTATTGGTTTTAAATTTAAATTATTGATGATTCAATTCCAAAAGAAATAGAGACATTTTTTATGAGAATCAAATTTGATTCGTACTCTAAACCTTTATTCAAATAATGATTCAAATAATGATATCTAAAGTAGGAAAGTTCATTATAAACTCACTAATTCTCATGATTCTTTATGAATAAAATCTTTTATATTTATATTAAGGTGTACGCGGTTGGTGAATCTATATTTTTGATTTATTTGTAGATATTCAAAAAGAATTAAGTGATTCATTTTTTTTTATTTCTACTTTAAGAATCTAATAATTTATTTTGATAATTCAAAAAATCTTGCATTTATATATACTATAACGATAAAATTGGGGTTACGTTGAATTCGCGCTAAAACCTCTTCAGAAACATTTCTATCCATCTATCTAGAAGAAAGGTGATCGATTCCTATGTACCGAATGAACCAATGATTATTCATGATTCCATAATTGAATCAATTCCATACCGGTTCCAAATTATAGAAATGTTATGGTAAAACTTCGTTTGAAACGATGTGGTAGAAAGCAACGTGCGGCTTGAAAGACATGATCCGTTGTGGATTCTTACATCCACCATTTTATATAAGAATGAAGGTGCTCTTGGCTCGACATCATTTCTATTTTTTCTTTTTTACTTTACTAGAAACCTCGTTGGGTTGTATTGTAATGTAAATAAAATAGTCCATGATGGAGCTCGAGTAGAAAGTATTGATTCATTTCTCAGGGGCAAAGATCTAGGGTTAATGCCAATCAATAAATTGGAAGAACTTCGTAAGTATAGCTTCGATAAAAAAATTGAAAGGGTTTCACGTTTCTAATCTAGAATAAAATTTATTGGAATTGAAAAAACCCTTTTCATGCAAAGTGTATTAGATGAGAATCAACCTTGTTTCATGATTCTTTACTAGAAATCAATCGCAAAAAAGGGTATGTTGCTGCCATTTTGAAAGGATTAAGAATCACCGAAGTTATGTCTAAACCCAATGATTTAAAACAAAGATAAAGGATCCGAAAACAAGAAAAGACCTTTTCCATTCTTTCCATAACTGGACCATAATAAAAATGAAAATCGATTTGAAACGAAACAAAAAGAAAGGGAGTTTAAAGACCACTCAATAAATGAAATGCGTAAAAATTTTCTTTTGAGCCACCTGAGAGTTTTCTAACTTGAGTTATGAGTACAAATGATTTTTTCAGGAAGCAAAAATAAAAAAAAAAAGAGGGATTTAAACTATAATCTAATTTATTTAACCATGTTATAGACCTATTTTTGATTGTATGTAATTCTATACATAAATACATAAATAAAACTTAGAATCATTTTTCGCGAGCCGTACGAGGAGAAAACTTCCTATACGTTTCGAGGGGGGGTTATTCATTTACATCTATCCCACTGAGCCGTCTATCGAATCGTTGCAATTGATGTTCGGTCCCGAAGAGAAGGAAGAGATCTTCGGAAAGTTGGTTTTTATGATCCGATAAAGAATCAAATTGATTTAAATGTTCCTGCTATTCTATATTTCCTTGAGAAAGGTGCTCAACCTACAGAAACAGTTCAGGATATTTTTAAAAAAGCGGAGATTTTTAAGGAACTTCACTTTAATCAAACGAAATCAAATTAAGTAAAAAAAAAATAATAGAGATCGGAATTCTACTATAATATGAACTATTAAATTAATAAATAAGAAATTTAGTTTCCTTATTCCACTTCTATTTGAATAAACCCAAGATT